AGATGTATATAATTCTTTTATTATATGAAACCAAAAACAAGAAATGACAAGAAAGTTCTATATAGATAGAGGAGAAAATAAAGATGTGGAAAACAAGACAGGTATTTTGTACAATGACACTGTACAACAATTTTAAAAAGGGATGTAGCGCAGCTTGGTAGCGCGTTTGTTTTGGGTACAAAATGTCACGGGTTCAAATCCTGTCATCCCTACCTATTACTTCTCCTATGGGCAGTAACGAAAGATTAATTGAGATCGACTAAAATGGGGCATAATCTTTCATTTTTGGATACTATATTTATGCGAGATGTGTTAGAAGTTAAGTGGAAAAAAAAAAATTTCTTTGAAAGCGCTCTTAGTTCAGTTCGGTAGAACGCGGGTCTCCAAAACCCGATGTCGTAGGTTCAAATCCTACAGAGCGTGATTCCGTCTATCTTATGTATGTCGAATCACAATAAAATAACTTAACAAAACAAAGTTGAATTGCAACTGGAATTTGACCTCCTCCCTGTAGGAGGTCAATCAAAAAAAGAAATGTTACTCAATCAAAGGTCCAACTGATCACCACGTCTGTATTGTAAATATGCAGTCACAAATAATCCTGCCAAAGTAATAGGAATTAGACCTAAGACGATTCCAAATAGAAAAACTTCAATCATTTCGGTTTGTTTGAGGGGATAAAAAAGGGGGGTAAGATCTATCCCTAAATATTAATCTGAATTATCCGTGAATCTCAATGACCAAGAAAAAAAATTGGCAATTGGTGCGGGAAAGAACCATAGAATATCTGGAATTCCCGAGAAATATTTTTCTGAATTATTTATTCAATTCATTTTCAAATAAGTCGTATCTTGTTCAAACCAATAAATATAGCTGGGGTTATAGTTAAAGCAGCCAGTAGAAAACCAAAATAACTAGTTATAGTAAGCATGAAAGGGCTTTATTAGATATGTTTTTTTTTCTACATATGTTGATAAAACACTTACCTAAGTTTCCATTTTTCCCAGATACGAGGGTAATAAAAACCAATTAAGAGAATTAGTTTAGTTCCAATGGAAAATTCATGATTCATTGGTCATTATAGATAATACTAAAAAAAAGATAGAGTGACATAACATAGGTAGAAAAAAATTGATTCATCAGATGTGACATCGACCGATCCTGTGATTCCGAATCAACAGATTCATTGTGCAATTTTTGAGTTGAGTAAAGTATAAGAACTGTGTCGTGTAACTTCATTCGAAGATGAAATTCTATTTAAATTAATTTTGGAATAAAAGAATTGGATTTGAAAATAGCTTCAATTCCATTTTTTTGGAGCGAACGACCTGATACTACCTTATTACTTATTTTAACTCATTGCATTCAGTATAGTAATAAATAGGTTAGTTAATTACCCATAATATATCGAATAAGAAGAAAAAAAAAGGTGTTCCACCATCCATCAAAAGGATCTATTGAGAAACAAAAACTTTGACTTTATTTAATTATTTAATTGAAATTTTCAATTTTAATTGACTTTATTTTTGTTCTCTTTTTCGGGTCCAAAGTCGATTCGAAGACGAGTCGCCTCAATTATCCTTTTAGGTTCTATATTCTGTCTTTCCATATCATGGAGTTCCATACTTGTAGTTTGGTCAAGAAAGAATCTTTGTCTTGGACCTAATCCAACAATGATTGCATCACGAATATTGATTGTTACAACTATGTTTTCTTTCTTTCATTAAATATGATCTAAATAGTAGATACTATTACTATTATCCACTACTATTATCTATCTAGTACTATTATCTAGTATTATATATATATATATATAAATATATCTTTTTTTATATATTATATATCCTTTTTTTATTTATTATTATTAAATTAATTTATTATTATTAATAGGTTATTTATTATAATTTATTTTATTTTTATTATAGTTGTTAATTATTTTTTTTTTGTTTAAGTTATAAGTATTTATTATATTATACCAACCAATTACTTGAAATGAAAGGATTCAAATAAAACTTTTAACCAAAAAGGGTTAGATTTCGCATATAATTGAATTGTGTCAATACAATAATATCTTTCATGAATTATTAGAACCCATTGATCATTGACTTACATTTTCCCAAGATCCTTACTTTCTATTATGAAGCCAATAAGGGAAACCTTATAATAAATTTGAGGGTTTTCCATTGATCTATTGAATAGCATAACATAAGGTATCCATAGATAAGGAACAAAAAAAGAAAAAAGGAATTGTGTAGCATTTCGGTACCGATCAAGGCTGCGTTGCTGTGCCAGAGGAAGGATAGCTATACTGATTCGGTATACTCGAAATACACCTTTGGTACAAAATTGACGATCTCACAAAGATGCAATATCAGTAGTTTTCTATTTACTGATCCCATCTTTCACGGAATCGATTCCCCCTTTTGAATGTACAAAAATTTGTGGAGCTCAGCATGTCTGGAAGCACGGGAGAACGTTCTTTTGCTGATATTATTACCAG